TTGCTTTGTTCACCGAACCCAATTTTTAGAAAAAAAACACACACACATAATTTTTGATAACTTCTTGTTGCCTCTTCCAAAAATTCCCGATTTACTTTTTGTTAATTTACCGGCTTAGTGTGAGATAGAAACATGCCTGTCTCGTCGTAATAATGAGTGAATCAATGAATGAAAGTGGAAAAAATGAAGGTTAACTCCCTTTTTTATGTTTATGTTAAACCAATCACTGATCTTATACTTTGTATTATTAATATAATCTAGTTTCTTTTTATAATATCTATTTATTTCTAATAAATATTTATATAATAGATTGAATTTATCTAATTTATTTCTATATCGAATAGAGTGGCGATTAAAATGAATGATTTACTGAGTATAAATCGTGAATCAAAAATGGAAAATCATAAAAGATGGAAAAAGCTTTCGGCTCTAGTCATTCCATTATATTGACAATTTCAAAAAACTGCTCATACTATGAGCATAGTATGGTCGCGGTCAGGCAAGTATGCCCCCATCGTCTAGCGGTTCAGGACACCTCTCTTTCAAGGAGGCAGCGGGGATTCGACTTCCCCCTGGGGGTAGGGTACTACGAAAGGAAGTTGATCATGGATTATCAATAAACCTAGAATTGATTCTTCCTGGGTCGATGCCCGAGCGGTTAATGGGGACGGACTGTAAATTCGTTGGCAATATGTCTACGCTGGTTCAAATCCAGCTCGGCCCAATAATTCGCTGATCCGCCATAACCTAAAATGCCCATTTTTTTGTATTTTGTTTTCCCGAAAAGCCAAACAAAAAAATTAGGGAAGAATAAAAAAAGTCCAATTTTGTGATATATCCATCCCTACCGCTATTTGTTTTTTATTTTGTTCTATTTATTTAGTTGTTCCCATAAATTATGACCTTGATAACGCTCTAGATTCATATCAGGATCATTAAATAGAAAGTTCAATGAAAAGAAAAAGAGTAAAGTAAACAAAAAAGAAGACTCTTTTTTGTTTTCATTTTCAAATTGATTATTGATCGATTTATTTGGCAATAACGAAAGGATTCCTAGTAACTAGGAATCCGCGTCGCTCTCACTCAAAGTGCATACCCGTATGGATATCAATATATCACTCGCGCCTTTGTTTGTTACAACCCGGCTTTGAATCTAAAATCTAAATAGAAAATGGCTTGAATGAAATCATAAGACTATCTATGTTGTACACTTTTCTTTATTTCCCTGGGATTGTAGTTCAATTGGTCAGAGCACCGCCCTGTCAAGGCGGAAGCTGCGGGTTCGAGCCCCGTCAGTCCCGACGGATAAAATTTTTAAAATACATCAATTGATCCCTCCGTTTTCTGTCAAAGGGGATACAAATGACAGAATTTCATTCCCAACGATATCTTTATCTTTTTTTTATTTATTTTTTCCTTTCTCTTTTTTGTTGGGGTTTATTTGGAAACTATTTGTAAACGGTGAAAGTGGAAAAGCAGTCAGATGATACATCATCAGATGATTGTACAAGGAAGGCGGTAGATTATCGAAAAGAAAGGTTGGAAAAGAATATATATAAATAAAGGAAAGGAATTCTTTTGATTGGACCAGGCATCACTTTTTGTATTCGGTGTGGATAAAAGATCTTCCTATGTTATACTATTCAATTCTCGACGGTGAATCGATTTGATAGCCTAGATATTGTTATTCATGATATTGATCCGATTCGATGTCATTGAAATGTAAGTCATTGCATTGAATTTACAAGCGACAAATTTATCATCTCTATGGGATTAAATCCCGAGTTATTGCGAAGTAAAAAAAACAATGAAATTATGGAAGTAAATATTCTCGCATTTATTGCTACAGCGCTGTTCATTCTAGTTCCTACCGCTTTTTTACTTATAATATACGTAAAAACTGTCAGTCAAAGTGATTAATTTGAATGGAACTTGACTTTTTATCAAGGAGTTAAGAAAAAAAGGATTCAAATCTCACGTCTTAAATAAAATGAATGGACTAGAATCAGCAGTATCCTATAAAACTCGATAGTATGGTAGAAAAAAAATATGAATCTTTCTACCATACTATCTATATCTATTATTGTAATGTAGAAAGATACAAGCTTAATATAGATGAATCCACAATATGTATCTTCATACATGTCGATATCAATTAAATATATGTACTGTACATAGTATCTCAATTTTATTTCTTCGCTTGATCTATTTTATTTGTGTTGATTTCAATTAATCTGAAATAATTGAAAGGCAAGTCTTACGATTTTATAATTCTTTCATTTCATGGATTTGATTTTTTTGGTGGATACCGAGATTCCTATTAAAATAATCAGAAATGAAGGAAAAATGGAATGGAATAGGCATATATTAATTAAATTAATAAAAAAAAAAGAAAACCAAGTAATCTTTTTTTTTGAACATTCCAAAGAAGTAATTCGTTGAGCAACTGACAGATGATCCAAAGAGTTCTATGGTAACTTTTCTTCGTATTTCGTTTCGAAAAAAGGGTATACCCTGCCGATTTTGAATTTAACTTCTTTGATCCATGATATGAAATGAGTCAATAAAGCATTTCATAAATGAAATTCAACTAAAACTGGGGGTAAGTGTCTAATATGTGACTACACTAAGGCAAGATCTTATTAAATTAAATAAAAAAAAGACTTTTTTTTTTCTCTTTGAACAGTAAAGAGGGAGGGAAATAAAAACAAGCAAATACAGAAAACAAAGGGGGTTCCTTGTCCCTCATTGTCCGTTTATAACTCTGGTAAGAGCTGGTTCATCAAAATAGACAATTTAGGAAGAATTCTTTTTTTTTTAATTGCCTATCATCCGGATCCCTTTTACTTTCGAAATACGAACATGGGGATTATTGAAATGTTTGTTTGATTTTGATTGAAAAGGTGTTATTCATAGAATACATTACTCCACTAGAATCCAAGAATTTCGAAATGAAGACTAATAAAATAGTTAAAATAAAAAAAGGCTTTGCAAAACGATCTAGAAAACAATTGATACGGTTTGATTCCTCAACCCCAATTAGGAGTACCCCTAGAGCCCACTTCTTCCCCATACTACGAGTGAAAGGGAAAATGTAAAGACTACCATTAAAGCAGCCCAAGCAAGACTTACTATATCCATGTGTATTATGTCCCCTATCTCTATGAATATGAAACAAATATGAAGGAATTCAATTTTTCCATTATTGTTCACTAATAATAGTGGAATTACTGGCGCAGAGTCAAAAAGAAAAGGGAATTGTGACACGCCACCGTTGATGAATCACTTCGATAAATCCGCTTATAACAAGCTCTTATATGATTTCGAGTAAAATCGAGAACCATTAAGCACAAGCAAAATGCGCAGTAACACTTTTGGAAATATCAAAAGAATGTTACTCACATGTATCAATAATAAGACTTATTCTTTCTTTTGGTGTCCCTCATTAAGTAAAAGCCAATTATCTATCCAATCTAATATTAATTGGATGCCTGAACATTCAGAGACTTTCATCCGTCTGTATACAAAGTATCTTCCAACCCTTCTACAACCATTCATTAGTTAATTAGACACTCCCGTTATCCAATCTAATTCAAGACTCCTCTAGTAGCCACTCCATTAGTAAGGGGGGCTCCCATATCAAGATTTACTGATTCCCTTCCACTACTTTAGTTTTTCCTTGAATCCTAGACGTTAGGAGACGTTAGGATTTCGAATTTTTTGTTGATCAGGCGACACCCGGATTTGAACTGGGGAATAAGGGATTTGCAGTCCCCCGCCTTACCGCTCGGCCATGTCGCCAAAAGGCTACAAACAAAAAAAGGAGAGTATCTCCCTTTTCTTTTTCATTTTTAGATCGGATCCATACCTTCAATTGGTTATAGTATCTCAAGACACACAATATCTAAAAACTTTCCCTTTCTTTTCTATTGAAAAAGAAAATGTGGATTCTCAGTTACAAAAGTAAAAATTCAGGACAAATAAATTGGAACCATTAACTATTGACTGCAAATTTATGGACGATTCTTCTTCACTTGTCTTTTTCTAATGGTATAAGAAAATAAAACTGGATACATAACTAATCAGTATTGATTTTTTTTTTTCAATAAAAAAAAACTTTCTGAATTTCAAGTATATTATAATAATATAACAGCAATTATGAGTCTATGTAAACCCCAGAGCATAAGTTGTTACACAGTTATAGTTATCTAATGAGGTATTTTATCTATCTAGATATGATGTCCATAGGGAATCAGCACGAAATTATCGTGTTTCAATTTTTCATTGAATAGATTAAAATAAAAGAAAAAATAAAATTTTTGATAGAGCACGCCATGTCTTGTCTCCATTAGAGCGTTATAATGGAATATAAAGAAAGACATATATAAATAGAAATGCTATATCTGCACATGTTTAATAAATATAAGCCCCCTTTTCGTACGCACTTCAATCATATTCTAAATATTCTACTAAAAAATAAAAAACTAAAAAGTGGGTAAAAACATCTATCTTCTCTGCGAATCGTTTTTTGAACAATGGAGTCCATGAAAAAATTAAGCGCTAGAAAAATCAACTCTCTCCCTATATATATATTTTAGGATTATTTTGTCTTTATCTCAATGAACAGATCAAATCAGGAATTCCTTTCATTTTTCTGGTATTCAATCGGATTGGAATATGTAATATCATAATAATGGTAGAAATTGAATTATTTTTTTTTATATTCTATACAAAAACAAAACTCCATGCGGCTAAATGGCATTTATCAATTCTTTTCTGTATCTGTTTGTTCTAAATATAAATAAAAATTTGAGTATAATTTTTCTTCTTCCGTTCATACGCATTTCATATTTCATACATTCCACATATATTATATGGTATATGGAGTTAGATAAAATTTCATGTGATTCAGTAAACAGAATAGAAATTCAATTCCATCATTATTAGATCGATTCGTAGGATTCGATGAAGAATGAGAAAAGAATGGGATTCTTTTGAGA